TATTTTACAATCTAGGGACATAGCTCTTAAAAAGAAAATAAAACTTTTTAAGTGGTATACTGGTATGTAGTGGTTAAGAAAATTAAGTATAATTTTCTAGTGTAATTATTTTAGCATTTATAAGTAGTCTTGCTTTAGGGGTTTGACAAGACGAAAAATACTTATAATATTTTAGCGAAGAATAATTAAGGGGGTAAGGGGGTTTGATGTAAGGAAACCGCGTATGCGTATACGTATACGTCAAAACGTGTATGTATGCGTATGTGTATACGTGTATACGTGTATACGTGTATACGTGTATACGTGTATACGTGTATACGTGTATACGTGTATACGTGTATACGTGTATACGTGTATACGTGTATGCGTATGCGTATGCGTATGCGTATGCGTATGCGTATGCGTATGCGTATGCGTATGCGTATGCGTATGCGTATGCGTATGCGTATGCGTATGCGTATGCGTATGCGTATGCGTATGCGTATGCGCGTATGCGTACGGTGGAAAATTAGTTTTGATTTTTTTTATGTCCTACAAGCATTAATTAAAATACACCTGATATGGTATCTTGCTCGGCGAGAATATTAGATCAAAAGTCCAGCTTCAATTGAGTTGACTGAGCCCCAGGCCTCAGACGGCCTAGTTGAGTCGGTGCATCCCGAAATTAAAAAAATACCAAATGCATGACACCACAGTTATGTTAGGCATGGGCTGATTAGTCATTAGTCCATCGAGATGTCTTATTTAAGGGGAATGAGTGGGCGATTTTAGGTGAGATGGTCCTGAAGTAAGAACCAGATGTCTGATAAAGTGTGAGGATAGAAACCCCCACGATTGATGGGCCCGGAGCGAGAAGAGGGACACGACCCGAGCGGGTTGCTGGTTTCACGCGGCATGGTAATTAAGCGTGATTAAGGGTGGTGATATGCGTGTTGACAGGGACTGAGTCAGAGATGTGCTATGACCGATTAAGGGTAATATTTGTTTACTGAATTACATGTAGTGTATTTCGAGATATGCATGGTGTAAGTCTGTTGATGGGGATTAAACATTATAGTCTTTCAAGCATTAATAGTATGTACCTGCTTATATGCATGTGGACAAGAATATTATGTACGATATACATAGGTAGTATAGATGGGGAGTGCCATAATATGCACGATATACATAGCGCCAGTGGCGCTGCGTATGGTGTAGGCAAGGAATAGTTTAAGTAGAATATCAGCTTTGGGTGTTGATGGTGGGGCGGCTGTCCTTTCCTTGATGTCTTATGGAAATTTATTTCCATTGGTGGTTTACAAGACCACTGTAATAATTATACTACTGAGACTCTTCATTTTAATAGTTGGTTTTCGATGATGCTGGAAATGGGTATAAGAATGAGAATAGTTGAGAAATATAGGATTGAGGCCAGTTGTCCAATAATGATAAAGGGGTGCTCAACTGGTTGGCCTCCAATTCATGTGAGAATTAGTAGATCTGCCACTAGAATTCAGAATATACATTGGCTAAGAGGCCGAAATATTAGGCTACGTTGGTTGGATAGGTGGAGGAGAGGGAATGCAGCTAGGATTAGGATTGAAAATACGAGTGCTAGAACTCCTCCTAGTTTGTTTGGGATTGAGCGTAGGATAGCATAGGCAAATAGGAAGTATCATTCTGGTTTGATGTGAGGTGGTGTATTAAGAGGATTAGCTGGGGTATAGTTGTCTGGGTCTCCTAATAGGTCAGGGGAGAATAGGGTGAGAAGTAGAAGAAATAGAAGTAGAATTAGACTGCCTAATAGGTCTTTTACAGTATAATATGGGTGGAATGGGATTTTATCTGCGTCTGAGTTTAGTCCTGATGGGTTATTTGATCCGGTTTCATGTAGAAATAATAGGTGGACTAGTGTTAGGGCGGCTACAATGAATGGTAGAATAAAGTGGAATGCAAAAAATCGGGTTAATGTGGCTTTATCTACTGAGAAGCCCCCTCAGATTCATTCAACTAGAGTTGTGCCGATATAGGGGATTGCTGAGAGTAAATTGGTAATTACGGTGGCACCTCAAAAAGATATTTGACCTCATGGTAGTACGTATCCTATAAATGCTGTTGCTATGACGGTAAACAGGAGGATAATTCCAATATTTCATGTTTCTAGGAACAGATAGGACCCATAGTAAATTCCTCGTCCAACATGTGTGAATAGGCAGATGAAGAATATTGATGCTCCGTTGGCATGGAGATATCGAATTAATCATCCGTTATTTACATCGCGGCAGATGTGTGTAACTGATGAAAATGCAGTGGATGTATCGGATGTATAATGTATTGCTAGAAATAGGCCTGTAAGAATTTGGATAATTAGGCATAGTCCTAGTAGTGATCCAAAATTTCATCATGCTGAAATATTTGATGGGGCTGGGAGGTCAATGAAGGAGTGATTAATAATTTTGAGTAGAGGGTGGGTTTTGCGTATGTTGGTCATTAAGTTCTTGTAGTTGAATTACAACGGTGGTTTTTCATATCACAGGTCGTGGTTTATTGGTCCGCGCAAGAATTATGTTATATATACTTTTTATATTAAGTGTAATTTTTGTAATTGGTTTTATTAGTTTTTCTTCTAAGCCTTCACCAGTATATGGGGGGTTAGGGTTAATTGTTAGTGGGGGGCTTGGTTGTGGTATTGTGATTTACTTTGGAGGGTCATTTTTAGGTTTGATAGTATTTTTAGTTTATTTGGGAGGCATATTAGTGGTATTTGGTTATACTACGGCGATAGCTACGGAGGAGTATCCTGAGGCGTGAGGGTCTAATATAGTGATTATGGGGGCAATAATAATTGGTGTAGTGTTAGAAGTTTTAATAATAGTTTTGTTAGTGGGGAATTTTGGTATGGATAGTTACGGGTATATTGGGCTTGTTGATTGGGTAATTTACAATAATGAGGATTTTAGTTTAGTACGTGAAGATTTTGTAGGGGTATCGTCTTTATATAGTTATGGTAGTTGAATAGTTATTATGGCTGGGTGAGCGTTGTTTGTTAGTGTTTTTATTGTTATTGAGATTACACGTGGACGTTAAAGTAGGAATGTTAGGGCTAAACAAAAAGAAACTAGGAATGATATAAAGTAGAATTTGATCATACCTTTTTGGTTTGTGGTTGAAGTAGAGGCTAGTAGATTAGAGTGTGCTAGGGTTTTTGGAATAATTTTTTCTAGTCAAGTAAGGTCAATAGTGTTGGATGAGATATTTTGGCTAATGGATAAGGTGTGGAGAGGATTTAGGCGGTGTATAATTTGTGGGTAAAATCCTAGTATGTTTGAGAATTTAAAGGTACTAGATGGAGTATTAAATTTTAGATAATATGTTATTTGGTTAAGTTCTAGGGCTAAAACAAAGCCTAGGATGGTGATGAATAGTGCTGTGAGTTTTAGATAAATAGGTATAGTTATTTGTGGAATAGTTGTAGGGTAAATACTATTGGATAAAATGAAACCGGCAAAAATGCTTCCGAATATTAGGCGTTTAATAGCGCTAATAAGTGAGGGGTTGTTTTCGTTAATTAGGATAATAGGGGTAAATCGAGGTTGTCCTAATAAGGCGTAAAAAATGATGCGGGTGCTGTAGATGGCTGTCATTGAGGTTGCAATTAATGTTAGTGTGAGGGCTCAGGCGTTTATATATGATGTATTTGCTGTTTCGATAATTAGGTCTTTTGAATAGAATCCTGTTAGGAAGGGAGTTCCTGTTAATGCTAGGCTACCAATAATTAATGCAGAAGAGGTTAAGGGTAAGGGTTTATAGAGTCCACCTATTTTTCGAATGTCTTGTTCATCATTTAGGCTATGAATAATTGATCCGGAGCATATGAATAGTATTGCTTTGAAGAATGCATGGGTACAAATGTGCAGAAATGCTAAATAAGGTTGGTTAATACCTAGTGTAACTATTATTAGTCCTAATTGGCTTGATGTGGAGAAAGCAATAATCTTTTTGATGTCATTTTGTGTAAGTGCACAGATAGCTGTAAATAGGGTTGTTAAAGCGCCTAAAGAGAGTATAAGTGTAAGAATAGTGTTGTTATTTTCTAGGATTGGGTGGAAGCGAACAAGTAGGAAGATTCCGGCCACTACTATTGTGCTAGAGTGGAGTAAGGCTGATACAGGCGTGGGCCCTTCTATTGCGGAAGGGAGTCAGGGGTGTAGGCCGAATTGAGCGGATTTTCCTGTTGCAGCCAGGAGAAGTCCTAATAAGGGTAAAATATCTATATTTGAATTAGTTATTATAATTTGTTGAAGGTCTCATGAGTTTGAATTAATAAAGAATCATGCTATGGCTAAGATAAAGCCAATGTCGCCAATACGGTTATATAGTACGGCTTGAAGTGCTGCAGTATTAGCGTCTGTTCGTGAGTACCATCATCCAATTAGGAGAAAGGATATAATTCCAACTCCTTCTCATCCAATAAATAATTGTAGTATATTGTTAGCTGTAACTAGAATAATTATTGTGATTAAAAATATTAGTAGGTATTTAAAGAATCGATTGATGTTAGGGTCTGCTTCTATATATCAAAGGGAAAATTCTATAATTGATCATGTAACGAATAATGCGACTGGAATAAAAATTAGGGAGAAATAGTCTAGTTTAAAGCTGAGTATAATTTTTATAGAATTGATTGTGATTCAGTGTCAGTTTGAGATTATAATTTCTTGATTGGAATTAATAAAAATTAGGGCTGGGAATATACTGATAATAAATGCGTGTGAAGTTGCTATTTTAATATAATAGGGGTATAGTTTTGTTTGATAAATTTGTATTAGGGATATAATGGTGGGGATAATTAAAATAATAAATATTATAAGGGTGAAGGTGGGGATTAGATTAATTACTTTTATTTGGAGTTGCACCAATTTTTTTGGTTCCTAAGACCAATGGATTACTGTTATCCTTTAAAAGTTAAGGAAGCCATGTTTTTAAGTCATGGAATAAAGAGTTAGCAGTTCTTAGTTCTTTCCTTGGTAAGTAAGAAAATATTATTTTCTATTATTAGATTCACAATCTAATGTTTTATTTAAACTATATTTACAGTATATTGTACCTAAAATAATTTTTGGATTTATTGTTAATAATAGTAATGGTAAAATGTGTAGGGCTATTAGGGCATTTTCTCGGGTAAAGGACGGTTTAATTGAGTTAATGTGATATGAGGGTTTTCCTCGTTGAGTAGTAATAAGTATATATAGGGAGTAAAGGGCTGTAATTAATATGTTTAATCCTATTAATAGGAGAGAAAAATTTGATCAAGAAAATACCGTTAGTGTAATAAATAATTCACCAATAAAATTAATTGTTGGGGGTAGAGCTAGGTTTGCTAGGGAAATAGTAAGTCATCATAGGGCTATTAAGGGGAGGATAGATTGTAAACCTCGGGCTAAGATTATAGTTCGGCTATGAATACGTTCGTAATTAGTATTAGCTAGGCAGAATATTATGGATGATGTTAGTCCGTGGGCGATTATTAGGGCTGTTGCGCCTATAAACCCTCATGGGGTTTGGATAAGGATAGCTGCGATAACTAATGCTATATGGCTGACTGATGAGTAAGCGATTAGTGATTTTAAGTCTGTTTGACGTAAGCAAATTAGGCTAGTTATTACTATTCCTCATAAAGATAATATTATAAAAGGAAATGCCATTGAATAATTTAAGGGTTCTAGAACAATGGAAATTCGTATTATACCATAACCCCCTAATTTAAGGAGAATGGCTGCAAGAACTATGGAACCAGCAATTGGGGCTTCTACGTGTGCTTTTGGTAGTCAAAGGTGAAGCCCATACAAAGGCATTTTTACTATAAATGCTATTATGCAGGCTAGTCATAAAAAATTTGAAGAGAAAGAAGGGGTTAAGGGCTTAATGATAAATTGGATTAGGAGAATATTTAGGGAACCCATGTTATTTTGTAAGAGGGTAAGGGCTACTAATAATGGAAGGGAGCCAATTAGTGTATAGAATAAGAAATACAGGCCTGCGTTTAGTCGTTCGGTTTGATTACCTCAGCGAGTAATGAGAATTAAGGTTGGGATTAGGGTGGCTTCAAATAGAATATAGAATAAAATTAATTCTGAGGCGGTAAAGGTTAAAATTAGGAAAATTTGTAAAGTAATTAGTATGGAAATATAAGTTTTTTTTCGGATAATAGATTCTATGTTTAGGTGAAATTGACTTGCTATAAGTATTAGGGGGAGAAGTCAGGTAGTTAAAATTAGTAGTGGTGTAGATAAGGCGTCTGAAGAGAAGAGTAGAGATATATTAAGGCTTAGGTCTATGGTTTGATTGAGTAAGGGTAGGGCAATAAGATTAATTAAGAAGCTGTAAGTGGTCACATTAATTCAGATTATGTCCTTTTTTGAGTATCATGTTAGGGGTAATAATATAATAGTTGGAATAACAATTTTTAGCATTGGAGTAGATTTAAGTTTTGGACGTAGTCTAGGCCATAAGTGTTGGATACTATAACTAGAAGTGATAGGCCGATTGCTGCCTCGCAGGCAGCAAATACTAGTAGAATAATCGGTATTATGGTTATTAGGGTAAAATGTATAGTTAAAGCTAATGTTGAAGTTAAAATGAATAGTGATAATATTATACCTTCTAAACATAAAAGGGAGGATATTATATGGGATCGATAAATAAGTAATCCAATTAAAGAGATAATAAATGCTAGTATTATATTAAATAGGATAGGGGACATGTTGATAATTATGCTGCGCATAATTTAATGAGTCGAAATCATTTGTTTTAGTTTAAACTAATTATCATATTCAATTCATTCTAGGCCTTTTTGCAGTCATTCATATGCTAGGCCTAGGGCTAGTAAGGTAATTAGGATAAGGGCTATTGTTAATATAAGTTTTAAGTTTCCTGCTTGGATGGCTCAGGGGAGTGGTAATAGAAGGGCAATTTCTAGATCAAATAGTAGAAATGTAATGGCTACTAGGAAAAATTTTATTGAGAAAGGGAGTCGTGCTGATCCTATGGGGTCAAATCCACATTCGTAAGGGCTTGCCTTTTCTGAATAAATATTTAATTGAGGTAATCAGAATGCAATTAATACTAGGAGTATTGCGAGAGAAGAATTAATGAATAGGGTAATAATTAGATTAATTATTCTTTTTTGGAGTTTACCAAAATCTACTAATTGGAAGTCAGTAATATTATTTATACTAAAAGAATATGAGCCTCATCAATAAATAGAAATATATAGGAAAAGTCAAACTACGTCTACGAAGTGTCAGTATCAGGCGGCTGCTTCAAAGCCGAAGTGGTGATTAGATGTAAAGTGAAATTTTAATTGACGGAAAAAGCATACTATAAGAAAGGTGGACCCAATAATGACATGGAGCCCGTGAAATCCCGTGGCTATAAAGAAGGTAGAGCCGTAGACACCATCGGCAATAGTAAAAGGAGTTTCATAATATTCTGAGGCTTGAAGGAGTGTAAAGTAAACTCCAAGTAAAATAGTAATGAGAAGTGCTTGGATTATTTGAGTACGATTTCCTTCTATTAAGCTGTGATGTGCTCAGGTAATGGTTACGCCAGAAGCTAGAAGAATAGATGTATTTAGTAGTGGGACTTCTAATGGATTTAAGGGTGAAATTCCTGTGGGTGGCCAGCAGCCACCTAGTTCTGGAGTTGGAGCGAGGCTTGAATGGTAAAAGGCTCAGAAGAACCCAGCAAAAAAGAATACTTCTGATACGATAAATAGAATTATACCATATCGTAAGCCTTTTTGTACAATTGGAGTATGATGTCCTTGAAATGTTCCTTCACGGACAATGTCTCGTCATCATTGATATATTGTTAAAAGTATAGAGATTAGTCCAATATTTATTAAGATTATGGAGTTATAATGAAATCATATAATTGTTCCTGAGGTTAGAAGTAGAGCTGATAGGGCTCCTGTAAGTGGTCAAGGGCTGGGATTAACTATGTGATAAGCATGGGTTTGGTGTGTCATTAGGTGTTGTCATGTAAATGAAGGCTTACAAGTAGGGTGAAGACGTAAGCTTGAATTAGAGCGACTGCGAATTCTAATATTGTAAGGAGGAGTAGAATAATAAAGGTGATAATTGCAGTAGGTACACTGATAGATATTAATACTAGAGTAGCTCCTCCGATTAGGTGGATTAGTAAGTGTCCTGCGGTAATGTTGGCTGTTAGCCGCACGCAAAGGGCCGTTGGTTGAATAAATAGACTAATTGTTTCGATGATAATTAGTATTGGGATTGATGGAATAGGTGTTCCTTGAGGTAGGAAATGTGCTAAGGAAGCTTTGGTTTTATGTCGAAATCCTATAATTACAGCTCCAGCTCATAGGGGAATTGCTATTCCTAAATTTATAGATAATTGGGTAGTAGGTGTGAAAGAATGTGGTAGAAGCCCTAATAGGTTAGTAGACCCAATAAATAAAATTAATGATATTAATATTAATGATCAAGTTCGGCCTTTGGAAGTATGAATAGCTATTATTTGTTTAAGGATTAAGGAGATTAGTCACCGTTGGAAAGAGACTAGGCGATTGCTAATAAGTCGTTTAGATGAGGGATATAGAATGGTAGGGAAAGCAATAATTAATAGGACAATGGGAAGACCTATTAATGTGGGAGTGATGAATGAGGCAAATAAATTTTCGTTCATTTTGTTTCTCAAGGGTTTTTATGTTTTAGGGATTTAAGTGATTTAGGTTCTGGTTCAGGGCTGAAGATAAGTTTTAAGAAGTTTATTTGAAATAGAATAAATAATGTAATTATAGCAGAAATAATTGTAATAAATCATGTATTTGTATCTAGTTGTGGCATTTCATTGAGGAGAGGATAAACTCTCAGTCTTTAACTTAAAAGGTTAATGCTTTATTTAGCTTCTCAGTGAATTAAGATATTGTGGAAGATCAATTTTCGAAATGTTTTAGGGGGACTATCTCTAGAACAATTGGTATAAAGCTATGGTTTGAACCGCAAATTTCAGAACATTGTCCATAATATAGGCCTGGTCGTGTAGAGGTTAGGGTTGCTTGATTTAATCGGCCTGGGATTGCGTCAGTTTTTAATCCGAGGGATGGAACAGCCCATGAGTGAAGTACATCTTCTGAAGAGATTAATATTCGGATAGATAATTCTATTGGTAATACAACTCGATTGTCGACTTCTAATAATCGTAGTTCACCTGGTTTAAGGTCAGTTGATGGAATTATATAAGAGTCAAAAGTTAAGTCATTATAATCTGTGTATTCATAAGTTCAGTATCATTGATGACCTATAGTTTTTACTGTTAAGGATGGATTATTGATTTCGTCTATTATATATAAGATTCGGAGGGAGGGTAAAGCAATTATAATTAGAATAATAGCTGGGAGGATAGTTCAGATGGTTTCTACTTCTTGGGCATCTATTGTACTGGTATGGGTTAGTTTGGTGGTTAATATAAGGGAAATAATATAAAGTACTAAGGAACTAATTAGGAATACAATTATTAGAGTATGGTCATGAAAGTGAAGAAGTTCTTCTATAATAGGAGATGAGGCGTCTTGGAAACCTATTTGAAATGGGTATGCCATAGAGGATTATAAGGATTTCAACTTATATTTTCACTTTGACAAAGTTATGTAATGATTATACTAAATCCTCATATTAAGAAAGTCATAGTGGTTATGGGATTGGCTTGAAACCAGTTTTAGGGGGTTCGATTCCTTCCTTTCTTGTTAGGCTTTAATATATGTAGGTTCTTCGAATGTGTGATAAGGAGGAGGGCATCCGTTAATTCATCCAATATTGGTAGTGGTTAGTTCAACTGTTAGGACTTCACGTTTTGATGCGAATGCTTCTCATACAATGAAAATTATTAGAATTACTGCTGTTAGGGAAATGAAGGAGCCTATTGATGATACGGTATTTCATGTTGTATATGCATCTGGGTAATCTGAGTAACGTCGTGGTATACCAGATAATCCTAAAAAGTGTTGTGGGAAAAAAGTTAAATTTACTCCAATGAATATGATAATGAAGTGAATTTTGGCTCATGTAGGGTGTAATGTATAGCCTGTAAATAATGGAAATCAATGGACGAAGCCTCCTATAATAGCAAAGACTGCTCCTATTGAAAGTACATAATGAAAGTGGGCGACAACATAATAAGTGTCATGAAGAACAATATCAAGAGATGAATTTGCTAGAACGATTCCTGTTAGGCCTCCAATAGTAAATAAAAAAATAAATCCAAGTGCTCAGAGTATTGCAGGAGCTCATTTAATATTTCCCCCGTGAAGAGTTGCTAATCAACTAAAAACTTTAACTCCTGTAGGAATAGCAATAATTATTGTTGCGGAGGTAAAGTAAGCGCGTGTGTCTACGTCTATTCCAACAGTGAACATGTGATGGGCTCAGACGATAAAGCCAAGGAATCCAATAGATATTATAGCCCATACCATGCCCATATATCCGAATGGTTCTTTTTTACCGGAATAATATGTCACGATGTGAGAAATTATTCCGAAACCAGGAAGAATCAGGATATAAACTTCTGGGTGTCCGAAGAATCAAAATAGGTGTTGATAAAGAATAGGGTCTCCTCCTCCAGCTGGATCAAAGAAAGTTGTGTTAATATTTCGATCAGTTAATAATATAGTAATTCCTGCGGCTAAGACTGGTAATGATAAAAGTAGTAGTACTGCTGTGATAAGAACAGATCAGACAAAAAGGGGCGTTTGATATTGAGATATTGCGGGTGGTTTTATATTAATAATAGTTGTAATAAAGTTAATAGCACCTAAAATTGATGATACACCTGCTAAGTGTAATGAGAAAATTGTTAAGTCGACTGATGCGCCTGCATGGGCCATATTTCCTGCTAAAGGTGGGTATACAGTTCATCCAGTTCCAGCGCCAGCTTCAACTATAGATGAGGCTAATAGAAGTAAAAATGAAGGGGGCAGAAGTCAAAAGCTTATATTATTTATTCGTGGGAAAGCTATATCTGGAGCTCCAATTATAAGTGGAACTAACCAGTTTCCAAAGCCCCCAATCATAATGGGCATAACTATAAAAAAGATTATTACAAATGCATGGGCTGTAACAATAACATCATAAATTTGATCATCCCCTAGTAATGTGCCAGGTTGACCTAGCTCAGCCCGAATTAGAAGGCTGAGTGCTGTACCTACTATTCCTGCTCAAGCACCAAATAATAAGTATAGGGTTCCGATATCTTTGTGGTTAGTTGAAAATAATCAACGGTTAATGAACATAGGTAAGATGGCTGAGTAAGCATTAGACTGTAAATCTAAACACAGAGGTATAAGCCCTCTTTTTACCAAGTCTTGAAGTGTTTATCACACCGAATTGCAAATTCGGGGAAGTAGCAGCAGGCAGCTACCAGGACTTCTCCCGCCTTTTTTTCCGCAAGGCGGGAGAAGTAGATTGAAGCCAGTTGATTAGGGTATTTAGCTGTTAACTAAAATTTCGTAGGTTTAAAGCTTACCAATCTAGTAAGGGCTTAGCTTAATGAAAGCGGCTGATTTGCGTTCAGTAGATGTAGGAATACTCTTACAGTCTTTAGGTCAGGGGTTAAGTGGAGTCACTTTCTTAAAGCTTTGAAGGCTTTTGGTCTTAATATGAACCTAAACCCCTAAAATAGTAAATGTATCATCGGGGTTAGTGGTAGTAAAAGTATAGATAGAGTGGAGAGTGTTGGAAGTAGGGTTGAGTAGGATAGGTTAGTATATTTTCATTTAATTTTTATATTGTTGGTTGAGGGGAATATTGTTAGGGCTGATGAATAGATTAGTCGTATGTAGAAATAAAGGTTAAGTAATGCCAGGGTAGCTATAATAAAGGGTATAATAATACTGCTATTTTTTGTTATTTCTTGAATAACTAGTCATTTAGGTATAAAGCCTGATAATGGTGGGAGACCTCCTATAGACAGGAGAATTCCTATAAAGAGAATTATGATGAGTGGTGCTTTGTTTGATATAATAGCTAGTGTAGCGGTGGAAGTATTAGAACTGCCTATTAATAGTATAAATGAGGATAGGGTTATGATAATATAAATTGTTAGATAAAGTAATATTAGGGTTGGTTCATAAATAATGATAATCGCTATTCAACCTATGTGGGCGATTGAGGAGTAGGCTAGGATTTTTCGTAATTGGGTTTGATTTAGGCCGCCTCATCCTCCTAAGATAATAGAAAGGAGACCTGAGAATATTAGTAAATTATAGTTGATTGAGGGATAAATTTGATATAGAATTGATAGGGGTGCTAATTTTTGTCAGGTTAATAGAATTGCTGCTGAGGTAAGATAAGATCCTTGTGTTACTTCTGGCACTCAGAAGTGGAAAGGTGCTATGCCTAATTTTATGATTAGGGCTAATAGAGCTAGGAAAGAAGGGAGTGAATTTATGAAACTCATAATTGTTCATTGACCTGACTCTATAAAGTTTGTTAGGGCTGCCAAGAATAGGATTATAGAGGCAGTTGCTTGGGTTAAAAAATATTTTGTTGCAGCTTCAATTGAGCGGGGATTGTGATTTTTAATAATTATTGGAATAATAGCAAATATATTAATTTCTAGTCCTATTCAGGCTATGAGTCAGTTGGAGCTAATTATTGTGATTAATGTCCCTAAAATTAGAGTTGATAAGATGATAGAGAAGATAATAGGATTAATTAGTACGGGAAGGATATAAACCAACATTTTCGGGGTATGGGCCCGATAGCTTATTTAGCTGACCTTACTTAGAGTATGGTGTATATGGTAGCACGAAGATTTTTGAATTCTTAGGTTTAGGTTCAAATCCTAAAATTCTAGAAATAAGAGGGTTTAAACCTCTATGTTTTACTCTATCAAAGTAATTCTTTTTTCAGACATATTTCTATGTTTGTGGGGGGATGCTTGCTATTATTACTGGGATGGATACATACAATATACATAAGGCAAGGGTGAGGGGAAGAAAATTTTTTCATAGGAGATGTATGAGTTGATCATATCGGAAGCGGGGGTAGGATGCTCGTACTCATAAAAAGCTAATTGTTAGTAAGAGGGTTTTGATTATAAAATTTGTTGTGTAGGCTTCTGGAATTAAGGGGCTGTGATATGCGCCTAAAAATAGGGTTGTAGTTAGGGCATTTATGAGAATAATGTTAGCATATTCTGCTAGGAAAAATAATGCGAATGGTCCTGCGGCATACTCTACGTTAAAGCCTGAGACTAATTCGGACTCTCCTTCTGTTAGGTCAAATGGGGCCCGGTTAGTTTCTGCTAGCGTTGAGATAAATCATATTATGGCTAATGGTCAAGTGGGGAAGATTAATCAGATGTGTTCTTGTGTTTGAATTAGGGAGGCTAATGAAAATGAACCATTTAGTAGTATAACAGATAAGAGAATAATGGCAAGTGAAACTTCGTAGGAAATTGTTTGTGCTACTCGACGTAGTGCCCCAATTAAGGCGTATTTTGAATTAGAGGCTCAGCCTGATCATAGAATAGAGTAAACGGCTAGGCTGGAGGTTGCTAGAATAAATAAGAGGCTAAGATTAATGTTAATTAGTGAAGTGGGTATTGGAAGTGGGATCCATATGGTTAGGGCTAGTGTAAGAGCTAGAATGGGAGCGAGAATAAATATTAGGATGGATGAAGTTTGTGGGCGAAGGGGTTCTTTGGTAAATAATTTTATGGCATCTGCAATAGGTTGGAGTAGTCCATAAGGGCCTACGATGTTTGGTCCTTTACGGAGTTGTATGTATCCTAATACTTTGCGCTCAATTAATGTTAGGAATGCAACGGCTAATAAGATTGGGATAATTAGGGATAGGAGATTAATAATAAACACTGTTAAGAAGAGGAGTTGAACCTCTGATTATAAAAGCTTAAGTTTTATGCAATTACCGGGCTCTGCCATCTTAACGAACCCTGTTCTAGGGTATTGTTATAATAATTATTATTAAGATTATTTCATAATTTTTATTAAGGCACTTTGGTGAAGTAGGCCTTATTTCTCTTGTCCTTTCGTACTAGGAGAAATATTTATATAGATAGAAACCGACCTGGATTACTCCGGTCTGAACTCAGATCACGTAGGACTTTAATCGTTGAACAAACGAACCTTTAATAGCTGCTGCACCATTAGGATGTCCTGATCCAACATCGAGGTCGTAAACCCTGTTGTCGATATGGACTCTGTAACAGGATTGCGCTGTTATCCCTAGGGTAACTTGGTCCGTTGCTCAATTTATTGGGTCAATAATTGATTTAAATTTTGACTTGTAGGTCTAGATGTTAATCATTCGGAGGTTATTTTATACTCCGAGGTCACCCCAACCGAAATAGTTAACTCAGGGAATAATATTTTTTGCCTTTTGGGAAATATACAAAATTGGTGAGTTAATTTATTAAAGCTCCATAGGGTCTTCTCGTCTTATATGCTTATTCCCGCCTCTTCACGGGAAGGTCAATTTCACTGATTGGAGATAAGAGACAGTTAAATCCTCGTGTGGCCATTCATACAAGTCCTTAATTAGAGAACAAATGATTATGCTACCTTTGCACGGTCAGAGTACCGCGGCCGTTAAACGTATGTCACTGGGCAGGCAGTGCCTCTAATACTGGTTAATGCTAGAGGTGATGTTTTTGGTAAACAGGCGGGATTTGTAATTGCCGAGTTCCTTTTATCTCTTTTAATCTTTCCTTGGGTGCACTCCTGTGTTGGATCAACAATATATTTAATAGATTGGATTTATTATGTGTATAATTCTATTTTATTGTTAACTATCAGTTATTATTAGTTTTGAAATAAAGATGTGCGTGGAGAATATGATTCTTGTTACTTATATTAACATTAACTCTTCTATTTATATATAGATTGACCCAGTAGTTAAATTAGGAGTTGTACATAGTTTATGGTATTATTAATGATTTTATGTGGAGCTTGAACGCTTTCTTAATTGATGGCTGCTTTTAGGCCAACTATGATATAAATTATTATTACTCTCTAATTAAGGTTGAATCCTTTATCAAAAGAGCTGTACCTCTTTTGATTAGAACTAAGAATTACATGAGGTGCTATTAAGTCTTTTTTGGTAAATCTTAGGTTGAACTTAAATTCTGTTTTCTGGGTAACCAGCTATCACCAGGCTCGGTTGGCTTTTCACCTCTACTTAAAGGTCTTCTCACTATTTTGCTACATAGACGAGTTTGTCCAAAAGACTGCCTTTAAGTAGCTCGTCTGGTTTCGGGGATTTTGGCTTAAGGGCTCTTTGTCAAATTAGTCTAGTTAATTCATTATGCAAAAGGTAAAAGGTTTAATCTTTGCTGTTTAGTACTTTAAATTTGTCTTTCATCTTTCCCTTACGGTACTATCTCTATAGCGCTAAAGTTAAATTTCTATCTCCTATACTTTGAAAAAGATTGTGAATGTTTTAGTTTAAATATAATTATAGTTTAGTGTAAATTGAATTAGGCTAGTATTAGTTCAAAGTGGTCATATGATTGAAATCTTCTGGGCGTAGACCAGATGCTTTAGTTAAGCTACACTTTGAGTTTTCCAAGCACACTTTCCAGTATGCTTACCTTGTTACGACTTATCTCCTCTTGTATTTTATTAGTGAAAATATGTTTAGGGAAAATGTATTTACTTGAGGAGGGTGACGGGCGGTGTGTACGTGCTTCATGGCCTAATTCAACTAAGCTCTCTATTCTTAGTTTACTACTAAATCCTCCTTAAATTTTTAATTTCATAAAAATATCCGTTAAATATTCTGGACCAGAAAATGTAGCCCATTAGATACCACTACATAGGCTACACCTTGACCTAACGTTTTTACGGGTATTATTAAGCTTACTATTTTGCCTTTTAAGGGTTTGCTGAAGATGGCGGTATATAGGCTGAATTAGCAAGTAGTGGTGAGGTATATCGGGGTTTATCGATTATATAACAGGCTCCTCTAGGTGGATATAAAGCACCGCCAAGTCCTTTAAGTTTTAAGCTGTTGCTAGTAGTTCTCTGGCGAATAATTTTGTTTTAAATTATTTAAGTTTAGGGCTAAGCATAGTGGGGTATCTAATCCCAGTTTGTGTCTTAGCTATCGTGTAGTAAGGAGTAGTAAAGTCACTTTCGTGGTTTATTTTTAGTATTTCTATAACATTTTACAGTGTAGAAATAACTTATCTTTATTGTTATTATTATCCTGGACACGCTTTACGCCGATATTTATTAGTTTGGGTTAATCGTATGACCGCGGTGGCTGGCACGAAATTTACCACCCCTAAAGTAGTATAACTTAGTCTAACTTTCGTTAATTGCTAAATTTTTGTTACTGCTGTAACCCGTGGGGGAGTGGCTAAGCAAGATGTCATTAGCTACCAATTGGTGTGCTTGATATCTACTCCTCTTAATCTGTATAAGATTTTAAGGGCATTCTCACTGGGCTGCTGATACTTGCATGTATAATTTTACTACTAACTAATAAAAAGGCCAGGACCAAACCTTTATGTTAATGGAATTATATAATTCATCTAAGCATTTTCAGTGCTTTGCTTTAATTATTAAGCTACATTTAC